TTTGATATTGAAAATCTAATTTTGGAGATTGACAATGATCATTCTTTTGTAAGTGAACTAAAAAGTTCGTTTTCTATTTATTGTACCTCTAGTTATCTAAAGAACATATCGAAGAGTCATGATTCCAACTATGATCGTTCGATGTATGATACTAAATATAGTTGGAATAATCAAATTACTAGTTGCATTGAGAGTTACATTTGTAGTGAAGGTGGAAATAATAGTGAAAGTGCTAGTATAAGAGATGGTAGTGATTTCACTAGAACAGAAGGTTCTAATAATCTAGATGTTACTCAAAAATACAGGCATTTGTGGGTTCAATGCGAAAATTGTTATGGATTAAATTATAAGAAATTTTTGAAATCAAAAATGAATATTTGTGAACAATGTGGATATCATTTGAAAATGAGTAGTTCAGATAGAATCGAACTTTCGATTGATCCGGGTACTTGGGCTCCTATGGATGAAGACATGGTCTCTCTAGATCCCATTGAATTTCATTCGGAAGAGGAACCTTATAAAGATCGTATTGATTCTTATCAAAGAAAGACAGGATTGACTGAAGCTGTTCAAACAGGCACAGGTCAATTAAACGGTATTCCCGTAGCAATTGGGGTTATGGATTTTCAGTTTATGGGGGGTAGTATGGGATCTGTAGTAGGCGAGAAAATCACCCGTTTGATCGAGTATGCTACCAATCAATGTTTACCTCTTATTTTAGTGTGTGCTTCTGGAGGAGCACGCATGCAAGAAGGGAGTTTGAGCTTGATGCAAATGGCTAAAATATCTTCCGCTTTATTTGATTATCAATCAAATAAAAACTTATTCTATGTATCAATCCTTACATCTCCGACTACAGGCGGGGTGACAGCTAGTTTTGGTATGTTGGGGGATATCATTATTGCGGAACCCAATGCCTACATTGCATTTGCGGGTAAAAGAGTAATTGAACAAACATTGAATAAGACATTACCTGAGGGTTCACAGTCGGCTGAATATTTATTCCATAAGGGCTTATTCGATCCAATCGTACCACGTAATCTTTTAAAAGATATTTTGAGTGAGTTATTTCACCTACATGTTTTCTTTCCTTCGAATCAAAATTCAATCAAGTAGAGCCTTAATCAAAAACAAAATTGGATTTGTGATCAACCAGTAGTTATTCATTTAGTTTAAAGGAATCAAATTCAAAATCCATTCTTTGGATTTTGAATTTGGTAACATAAGATTTCATTGTAGAAAGAATCATGTGGATTATTCTTTTTTTTTTTTACAGATATTACTAATTAGTAATTAGGAAATCTCTATGAAACAACATAAAAGAGTGAATTCTTTTTTCTTTTTATTTGTAAGAAAATCTTTATTCCAGTTAATTAAATAAAAATTATAAGACAAGAAAAATTAAAAATATTAATAGAATAAATTAATAAATAAAAAGTGGATTATCATACATATATTTCATGTCGAAAGATGAAAAATTATGTTCTACATTCCTTTTCCATATATATATATACTCATCTATATATAGAATTCTAGATTCATTCTTATTATTAGAGAATTCAAATAATTATACTCATGTAGATATACTTATTATAATTATAGAATTCTTCTAATTCTAAGAAATTTGAATAATTATATATATATATGAATATATGCATTATAATAATTCGAAGATATTTTTCTAACAATAAATAACAGATAAAATTATTAATATAATTAGGATAAATAACATAACAATAATAATAAATAACAGGTACAAATATTAAGTCTATTAAATCGAGGTATCCATTCTATGACAACTTTCAACAACTTACCCTCTATTTTTGTGCCTTTAGTGGGCTTAGTTTTTCCGGCAATTGCAATGGCTTCTTTATCTCTTCATGTTCAAAAAAACAAGATTTTTTATTTTTAAATACGATGGTGCCAAATCTTGTATATATATATATATTTTTTTAAGAATGCGACTTCTACCATAACACAGATATTTATATTTATCTAGTAGGATAGAGTATAACATATAGCTTACTCTTTCCATAAACGATTATACATGACATCTGAGTAAATGAATTATAAATCTTTGAAAAAAAAAAGAATTGAATAAATGGGAATCGGAGCGAATATCTGAGATATAGATATAAAGTAAATATATCTATATATAAGTATCTATAGGAAATTATATGTCAGTTGATCTTATTATTTGAGATCTAAACAATTCGATGAATTACTCTTAAAGGTTCACATCAGAATAATACTAGTTGATGAGAGTTACTTCGGAAATCAACAAAAGTAAAGTAAAATTTATTTCGGTTATTTTTTTTATTCTTCCAATTCCAATAAAATGCAATTAGATCTAGTATGAGTTGGCGATCAGAACATATATGGATAGAATTTTTAAGGGGATCTCGAAAAACAAGCAATTTCTGCTGGGCCTTTATCCTTTTTTTAGGTTCATTAGGGTTTTTATTGGTTGGAACTTCCAGTTATCTTGGTAGAGATTTGATATCTTTATTTCCGTCTCAGCAAATCATTTTTTTTCCACAGGGGATCGTGATGTCTTTCTATGGGATTGCAGGTCTCTTTATTAGTTCTTATCTATGGTGCACAATTTCGTGGAATGTAGGTAGCGGTTATGATCGATTCGATAGAAAAGAAGGACTAGCGTCTATTTTTCGTTGGGGATTTCCTGGAAAAAATCGTCGCATTTTCCTCCGATTCCTTCTGAAAGACATTCAATCCATCAGAATCGAAGTGAAAGAGGGTATTTATGCACATCGTGTCCTTTATATAGAAATCAGAGGCCAGGGGGCCATTCCCTTGACTCGTAATGAGAAGAATTTGACCCCACAAGAAATTGAACAAAAAGCTGCAGAATTGGCCTATTTCTTGCGTGTACCAATTGAAGTATTTTGAAAAATGAAGCGAAGAATGACTACTTTCGTATTCTTAGTTTTTAACACGAGGGAAAAACCGATAAATTCTTTTTTTTTTTTTGAAATATTTTCTATTTTGATCGAATAGAAAGGGACTTCTTTCACCTGTAAATCCTAATCCTGAGGTGGTTCTTTCGTGCATTCATCGAAATCGGGCAATTGCTTCAAATTTGAGTAATTGCTATATTTTGAAACAATAGATATTTTTTTTCTTGATTCGAATTTAAAAAGTGGATTCTTTGTTTTTCTATTTTTGTATTGTTTCGAAATTTAAGGACTAACCACTCAAGTACAAATAAAAAACAGAGAATAGATTGATAATAGAATCAATATGACTTGTAATAGAACTTATGTTTGATATGAATATTCAATATTGTATCAAGTTGATGAATGAAGTAAGTTCATTAAAAAAAAAAAATAAAAGACGAAAAAATGGCAAAAACGAAAGCATTCATTCCCCTTCTATATCTTGCATCTATAGTATTTTTGCCCTGGTGGATCTCTCTTTCATTTAAAAAAAGTCTAGAAGCTTGGGTTACTAATTGGTGGAATACTGGGCAATCTGAAATTTTCTTGAATCATATTCAAGAAAAAAATATTTTAAAAAAAGTTCTAGAATTAGAGAGACTCTTCCTCTTGGACGAAATGATAAAAGAATACCCAGAAACACATCTACAAAAGCTTCCTATAGGAATTTACAAAGAAACAATCCAATTGATCAAGATACACAATCATGATCGTATCCATATGATTTTGTACTTCTCGACAAATATAATCTCTTTTGTTATTCTAAGTGCTTATTCTATTCTAGGTAATGAACAACTTTTTCTCCTTAACTCTTGGGTTCAAGAGTTCCTATATAACTTAAGTGATACAATCAAAGCTTTTTCTATTCTTTTATTAACTGATTTATGTATAGGCTTCCATTCGCCCCATGGTTGGGAACTAATGATTGGATCTGTTTACAAAGATTTTGGATTTGCTCATAATGATCAAATTATATCCGGTCTTGTTTCCACTTTTCCAGTCATTCTAGATACAATTTTTAAATATTGGATCTTCCGTTATTTAAATCGTGTATCTCCGTCACTTGTAGTGATTTATCATTCAATAAATGACTAAAAAATGATCCACTGATCCCATGTTCAGGTTTGTTACTTTGTACATAAGTAAAACATTAATAATTTTACTTATTTCTTCTACCCATCCAGGAGAATTCTTCCTAGATTCGAGTAAAATTATTTCAGTAAATAGCAGAATCAGGGATAGGGAACTATACTAGCAACCTACCTAATTTTATTGTAGAAATTTTCGGGATCAATGATTGGACCATGCAAACTAGAAATACCTTTTTTTGGATAAAGGCAGAGATTACTCGATCCATTTTCCTATCGCTCATGATATATATAATAACTGGGGCACCTGTTTCAAATGCATATCCCATTTTTGCACAGCAGGGTTATGAAAATCCACGAGAAGCGACCGGCCGTATTGTCTGTGCCAACTGCCATTTAGCTAATAAGCCCGTGGATATTGAGGTTCCACAAGCTGTACTTCCGGATAGTGTATTTGAAGCAGTTGTTCGAATTCCTTATGATAAGCAATTGAAACAAGTTCTTGGGAATGGTAAAAAAGGAGCTTTGAATGTGGGGGCTGTTCTTATTTTACCTGAGGGGTTTGAATTAGCCCCCCCAGAGCGTATTTCTCCCGAGATTAAAGAAAAGATAGGCAATCTATCTTTTCAGAACTATCGTCCCACTAAAAAAAATATTCTTGTAATAGGTCCTGTTCCTGGTCAGAAATATAGTGAAATCACCTTTCCTATTCTTTCTCCGGACCCTGCTACTAAGAAAGATGTTTACTTCTTAAAATATCCCATATATGTAGGTGGGAACAGAGGAAGGGGCCAGATTTATCCCGACGGGAGTAAGAGTAATAATAATGTTTATAATGCTACAGTAGCGGGTATAATAAGCAAAATAATACGAAAAGAAAAGGGAGGATATGAAATAACCCTAGTGGATGCATTGGATGGGCGTCAAGTGGTGGATATTATCCCTCCAGGACCAG